TAAGAAAAAGGAGTCAAAACAAGTCTTTATTGAAAAATCGAATAAAAAGTCCTTTCGTTAGAAGTCAGAAAAACCTATAGCTATATAGCTATAAAAAAGAATGAGGACTGGAATCTATACATTGATTCTTTTTTTTTTCGAAATTTTTTGAACCGTATGCATCAAAAGGTGCATGTACGGTTCCTAACGGATACAGCTTTACCCTAATCAACCGACTTTATCGAGAAAGATTACTTTTTTTAGGCCAAGGGGTTGATAGCGAGATCTCGAATCAACTTATCGGTCTTATGGTATATCTTAGTATCGAGGACGATACCAAAGATATTTATTTGTTTATAAACTCTCCTGGGGGGTGGGTAATACCTGGAATAGCTATTTACGATACTATGCAATTTGTACGACCAGATGTCCATACAGTATGCATGGGGTTAGCTGCCTCCATGGGATCTTTTCTCCTGGTCGGAGGAGAAATTACCAAACGTCTAGCATTCCCTCACGCTCGGCGCCAATGAGGTTTTTATTTGAAAGAAAAAAGAAGACTATGCCTTCGCCATATGAATATTAAGTAACAATAGCATGGCACTTCGAATTCGATATGAGAATTTATTTTTTTTTTCAAAACGTTAGATTATGTATCGAGAGAGTAGTATGAGATAAAAAAGATTTCCGATTTTCTCTTATCTATCGGGAGTCCACCAGTTCAGCGTCACAAACTTTTTTTGTTTTCACACCGGCGGGAGACTCTTAACAAAATTTTTGTTATGAAAGAGCGCGAAAAACAAGATTTTGATTGAATCAAAAAGAAACTTTGGGATTGCTGAATCACAGACAACAAAATGAAATATATACAGCAACGGAGCCATCATAGTATTTTGGAAATCCTCTCAAAGGAAGGATGGCTTTTTGATCATTTACCTATCTGTCCCAGGTCTGATAGATTTTCCTTTTTCTCTTTCTTCAATGGGGTAAGGGTCAATTTTATTGTAGAGCCGTATGCAATGCACAAATTATGCCTGTACGGTTGTTCAATTCTATCTTTTTTTATTATTCTTATTTTTCTTTTCTCTTCGCTTCATCATGCGAGATAAAGAAATCTTTTATTATGATCAGGGTAATGATCCATCAACCTGCTAGTGGTTTTTATGAGACACAAGTGGGAGAATTTATCTTGGAAGCGGAAGAACTGCTGAAACTGCGTGAAACCATCACAAGGGTTTATGTACAAAGAACGGGTAAACCATTATGGGTTGTATCCGAAGACATGGAAAGAGATGTTTTTATGTCAGCAACAGAAGCACAAGCTTATGGAATTATTGATCTTGTAGCAGTTGAATGAAAATAATGTAACATACATGGATTTCACGCGCATGAGTTGAGATTTAATCTCCGAGGTTCTTAATTCTCTTAAATATAAGTAATTCATAATCAAATGATCCGGTTAGGATCAATCTAAACCAGCCCATTCATTATGTATACGATTCAACATGCCAACGATTAAACAACTTATTAGAAATACAAGACAGCCAATCAGAAATGTCACCAAATCCCCCGCGCTTCGGGGATGCCCCCAGCGCCGAGGAACATGTACTAGGGTGTATGTGCGACTCGTTTAGATCGTGAGCAAAGAAAGCTGCTTTTACAGTATCAATGATCAGTACCGCTGAATAGGATAGAGTGGAAGAACGAATTTCATCCACTATATAAAAAAATCTATCATATCTCTTCATTGTGTATGAAATTTATGGTTTTCGTTGGTGCAAATCCAATCACCTCAATTTAAGGTGAGAAACAATTCTCCATTGATAGCAAACAGTTATCCATTAAGCGGAAGAAATCTTATTTTAAAAACAAAAAGATTAGGTCCCCACTTTGGCAAGAACGGACTAACAGGGTCAGCTACCCAGCTAACTTTCATAATTAAATACCGTTACTGTATAGGTAGATCTCATTGTGAAAGACCTATTACTGGATAATTCATGGGTAGAGCCAAAGAGTGGGAACTATACAAGTTCCCACATAAAGTAAAGGCTCCGGTGTATAGAAAAGACCTCACCGTTTAAGAAGTAACCATAAAAACGATGGAACCCACTTTTTTATTTTTTTACTCTATTTTTAGACACCTAACAGAAGACAATTTCGTATTTCGCATTGAATCTAAAAAAATCGTGGTCGGGGAGGTTATAGTAGCCAAAGCCATTGGAATTTTAATTTTATACTATACATTGGAAAAATCCGTTTTGTTATTAATAGACTAGGAAAGGAGAAAAGAATAACTGAAAGAACGGAAATCAATTAGTTATTCATCAAAGGTTCATTTATTCAATGACTAGAATTAAACGGGGATATGTAGCTCGGAGACGTAGAACAAAAATTCGTTTATTTGCATCAAGCTTTCGAGGAGCTCATTCAAGACTTACTCGAACTATTACTCAACAGAAAATAAGAGCTTTGGTTTCGGCTCATCGGGATAGGGATAGGCAAAAGCGAAATTTTCGTCGTTTGTGGATCACTCGAATAAACGCAGTAATTCGCGAAAATAGAGTAACTTATAGTTATAGTAGATTAATACACGATCTATATAAGAAACAGTTGCTTCTTAATCGTAAAATACTTGCACAAATAGCTATATTCAATAGGAATTCTCTTTACATGATTTCCAATGAGATCATAAACGAAGTAGAATCCACCGGAATAATTTAAACGGAGTTCCCCGGAGAATGAACTCCGGGAGGATAGAATAGAAATTACTATGAGTAAATATTTTTAAATATTCAAAATGAATAAACAGTTCAATAAAAAAGTTTATTCTTTTCCGATTTCGTATTTATATTACGACACGATAATTCAATCTAGATTCTCGGATTTTTCGAGCAAAAAAAAGTACCAATCCGAACTCAAAGGAGGGTTGGAATTAGAATTTCTAATTCCAGTGAAGAAAGAGTAAGGCTAGTTATTACTAGTTCTAAGACCAGTAGTTCTGGGGGCCGACTCGGTTCTTTCAAATTGTTTCTCATTATTGAGAAAGGGTAACAAAGATAAAATACGAGCTTGTTTTATGGCAGTAGTAATTAATCGTTGTTGTTTCAAGGTTAATCTATTCACCCGTCTAGATAATATTTTTCCTTGTTCACTAATAAATCGACTAATTAAACTCATGTTTCTATAATCAATTCGATCCCCCGATTCAATCGGGGGCAAACGCTTACGAAAAGTTCTCTTGGATTTAAGAAGAAAAGGTCGCTTGGATTTATCCATGGTTTATTCCTTATCCGGATAATCCTATTTCTGAATTCTAATTCATTTTAACCAAAATAGGATTTTTTTATTTATATATGTTATATATAATTTTTTCTATTTCCTTGTTGAAAGGAGGGACTCTATTTTTTTATCTCCCCATGAATGGTATGTTTGGAACAATAGCGACAGAATTTTCTCAATTCTAATCGATTAGGCATATTCTGTCGGTTCTTTTGAGTAATATATCTGGAAATGCCCATCGATCTCTTACTACTCTTATTAGCACCGTTTCGGACACAAGCGGTACATTCCAAAATTACCCTTAGTCGGACATCTTTACCCTTGGCCATGAACCTCCTTTTAATTTTTGATTTACTCAACTCTTCTATTTTCAATTTGAAACGAAGAAAGGCAGGAAAAAAGATAAGTTACTCACTTCAAATCTAAAAGATCAATAAAGTAATGAAAATCGTAGAAAATGTAAATTAAATAATAAGTAATACAATGATTTCTAAACTCTATTTCAAATTGAAATACAGTTAATACTCTTGCCTTATACCCACATTTCTATTCTACCCCCATTCCGATATTCATGTAATTCAAACTTGAATCTGAGTCTCACAGACATTGAATTTTTATTCTTTCTCTTTCCTCCCTTATTCTAAATTCTAAAAAGGGAAAAAAGAGAAAAGAGGGGGGTTAGTCACATATATTTGATTGTATCTTTAATCTTTTTAATTCCTTTCCATGTCAATAATAACTATAACTAGAATGAAAAAAAGGGGAATGTCAACGCATCCGGAAAAAAGCGATTAATCTCTATCAATAAACCCGCTAAAGCTCCAAACCATAACGTGCTTAGAACTGGTGCCACGGAGAGATATGTTTTTAGATCTCGCATTCAAAACCCTCCTTCTTTTTCTTTTATTGTAATACATAAAAAAATAATGCATATATGATCGCATATATAGTTAAGGACCTCTTCTAGTTGTACACAGAATCCCTACTAATTCAAATTGAATTATTATACAATAATCTATTAAATCATATTTTTCTTTTAATAATAATTAAAACAGAAAAAAATACCCCCCCCGAGTATTTCCTAAAATACTAATTTATTTATATATATATTTATTATACTTTTACGGTGGATTCTGTATTTCATATGTATACAAGTCTTTTACTATTATATTATATGTTAAATGAGACCAAAAAGACGAAATGGGCAGAAATTTTCTGTATATCTGTGGAGAAAATAACTAACAATGTGGAAAACAAGACAGGAATTCTCTACAATGACACTGTAGAGAAATTGAAGGGATGTAGCGCAGCTTGGTAGCGCGTTTGTTTTGGGTACAAAATGTCACGGGTTCAAATCCTGTCATCCCTACTTATTACTGTTCAAAAGATAAAAAATACAAAAGAGCAGTAACGAGGGATCTTTTGAGATCGATTCAAAACAAAAAAAGAGAATCCTTTTCTTTAGGGTCTTATCTAGAAAGCGCTCTTAGTTCAGTTCGGTAGAACGTGGGTCTCCAAAACCCGATGTCGTAGGTTCAAATCCTACAGAGCGTGATTTTTTCTTCTTAGATCGAATTAGACTGAAATAAATTCAGCAACTTGTACAGCAATCGGAATTTGACCTCCTGTAAACGAGGAGGTCAATTCAAAAAAAAGAGATGTTAATTAATCAAAGGTCCAACTGATCACCTCGCCTGTATTGTAAATATGCAGTTACGAATAATCCAGCCAAAGTAATAGGA